ACTAAAGAAGGAGCCATTTTCATTGTTACTGTCCCGGCGGTTAAAATTAGGTCTGCTTGCCTAGGACTCGATCTTGGTACTAATCCATAACGATCAAAGTCGAATCGCGAGCCTATTAATGAAGCAAATTCAATAAAACAACAACTGGTACCATAGAGAAGAGGCCATAAACTGGAGAGTCTTGACCAATTCGAAAGATCATTCGATGTAGTTGAAATAACTGAATTGGGGGTTGTTTGGTCAAGTAACGGAAAATCAATCAAATTCATAACTGTCTCAATGTAATCTTTTCCTTCCTTTTTTTTTTTTTGATTGTCTGAATATTCAGCTAAGACCATTCCAATGCTCCTTTTCGCCATGCATAAACTGAACCAACAATTAGGATAAGCACGAAAATGAAAGCTTCTATAAATACGGATACGCCCAATACATCGAAACTCATTGCCCATGGATAAAGAAAGACCGTTTCAACATCAAAAACAACAAAAACTAGAGCAAACATGTAATAGCGGATTCGGAATTGTAACCAAGCGTCTCCCATGGGTTCTATACCCGATTCATAACTAGAGAGCTTCTCTGGTCCTTCACTAATCGGGGCTAAAACTCCGGAAATTACAAATGCTAAAATAGGAATAGCACCTGATATTATTAGAAATGCCCAGAAAATATCATATTCGTGAAGCAGAAACATAAATGTACTCCTATTTATTAATGTGGAATAGGCTGCATTTTTGATTTGAATTGAACCTGTCAATTCATCCACCACCCATCTTAGGCGAAAAAAGAAATTTTGTTTGATCAAATCAAACCCCATAGTTTAGAGTTTGTTTGCTATGGGGCATGTTTTGTTTAAAGATTCATACAACGGAACTCCACTTACATTTTTTTGTATTTCGATTCCATTTAGATATGGTGTAGATATAGGATGCTCTTACACAAACAAAACTCTCTTATTTTGTCTCGGTTTCTCCCTAAAAAAGGAATTAAATACAAATACTAAATATAGTATAATACTAATAAATTAAATAAAATCAGAAATAATACTAATAGTATTAGTATAACTATATTTAAAATATAATATGTTTATAACTATGTTTTTTTATAGTTAATTTTATACATAATATAATTTTCATTTTAAAAATTAATGCAAAAAAAATTTTCTGTAGTCATATGGGGTAAAATGTCTAGGGATTTCTAGCATATTCTACTCGAAGTATTCTTTTCATTAAAATCCAGACGGAGAATCATTGCTTCTATTGATTGGATAGGAATACATAAACATAATCTAATACATCGAACAATTCTATTTTATCTCCCTTCCTTGTCCTAGATTTCATTTCTATTTTCCTTACTTTATTGATTTGATTCAATCCGTTGAGTTGCGAGGAACCTTTCCATATAACAACTCATATCTTTCAATACCAAAAAAATCCGAAACTTGGAATCTGTACTATACCCCCGGATCCTCTCAGAAATAAAAAGAATCTAGTACTAAAGAAAGACCGCGATTTGGGATGAACAAAAATCCTTGTTACGGCAATAGCACTTAGTAAGACCAACCGAGGGGCTAGGTTTCGGGGGGTTTATTTTGGAACAAACTTACGCTACACAATGAAAAATAGCACAGAGTGATAGAATTCGTGGAATCATAAATGATCTACATAAGATACTTCTAATAGAAAGAATCACACATTGTCGAACAATTCGACAGACCAAATCCCCAAACCAACCCAACTCATAGAATATAGACGAAGGAACGTTGATACATTAAGGACCAATTCATTATCTCTGCATTATATTTGAAACAACCAATTTGTTTGTTGTTCGGCCAAAAAAGAATTAGTTGAAGTCGAGGGATTTCTACAAATACAAGATCAAGAAAAGAATAGGTACTAGATCTGTGTAACTTAGGATTCCATTTGGCTGGGTCAGGATAAAGTTTTTAGACGGAGGAGCATGTCATGATTTTCATTGACTGAGATTGGGTATACCAAAACAAAAGTATATCCGTAACTCTTTGATCATGGACAGGAAAAAAGTCATATGTAATTCATCCGTGAAGATGAAGGAAGAAGGATATTATCCTAGATTTTACAAATAGCGATTGGATTCGTTGGAATGAATTATTGTTTTTATTTTCCTGTCCCTATGTATTCACATGAGCATGTGGTAATGCTTTCATTTCTACGGACAAATAGACCGGTCAGTCCATAAACAAGTACTAATCTAATGAGGAAATGAAAACTATACTAAACTAAAATAGAATGTCTATACAAAAATAGAATGTGTTAGGGCTATACGGACTCGAACCGTAGACCTTCTCGGTAAAACAGATCAAACTGATTATTATCGAAATGATTCGAACTGTTTCAAAGACCCAACATGCATTTTGTTGCATTGGGCTCTTTCATCAACTGATTGATGTAAAGATCAGTTAGTCCACCATATTTTTTCTTTATGGGAAGATAATAAGATGGCTCCATGTGCTCTGTGATTCATC